TCGGCTAATCCTCTTATACCCTTAGTTAAGAATGTTGCATAAAAAATATCTATGTAACCACGATTATATGACCAATTGTATATTACATTTATTATTCGGTCCAAGAAAAGTCTCTTAGGACCTATTTTAACAAATGAATTAATTAATTCTAAATTCTGAAAAGATGAATAAACAGACCCATATAAAAGAGACGCTATGAATATTCCGAAATAGGCTATACTGACTGAATAAATTGCATTTGTCACAAATTCATACCAATCCACAGAATAGTTCGAATTTTGATGTAAAAGGTTTATCGATGGGGTTAACCATTTCGATAATATATCCAAATCCATTCCTACTTGATTGAAAGGAATTCCTATGGACCCAACAAACAAAGTAAATAGGACCAATACAAGTAGAGCAAATAGCATAGTATTGTCCGATTCACAGGGATACATGGAAGTGTCTTTATTATCAAAATGAGTACTAAAGGATCGCATCAGATTTCGTATATTCCCATCAATTTGATATATCTTCTTCGAAAAAAGGGAAACCTTTTTATTATTATTCATTACTGAGAAAAGTACATTTTTGTTAACTGGTTTCGGTCCTTCTTTTCCCCATATAGATATTGAAGGGAACGAGCTATTTTTAGTGCCACTGTAATTTTGAAACCGAACGTGTAAATGCCCCTCAAAAGTAAGTAAATACATCCGAAACATATAAAATGCAGTTAATCCTGCTGTGGAACAGGCTATTATCGCGAAAATCGGTGAATACAACCAACTATCATTAAGAATTTCATCTTTGGACCAAAAACAAGCAAGAGGTGGAATACCACAAAGAGAAAGTGTACCTAATAAAAAAGTAGTTTTTGTAATTGGCACATATTTGGTTAAACCACCCATAAGAACCATGTTCTGACTTTTATCTGGAGAATATCCAACAATGGGTTCCATTGAATGAATAATCGATCCGGATCCTAAAAACAATAATGCTTTCGAATAGGCATGAGTGATTAAATGGAATAAAGCAGCTCGATAAGAACCTATCCCTGGAGCTAACATAATATAACCCAATTGAGACATTGTAGAATAGGCTAAACTTCTCTTAATGTCTTTTTGAGCAAGAGCTAAAGTAGCTCCTAATAGTACCGTTATTATACCTAGCAAAGAAATGAGATTCATTATGTAAGGTATGACTGTGAAAAGGGGAAGAAGCCGAGCGACAAGAAAAATTCCCGCTGCTACCATAGTAGCAGCATGTATAAGAGCCGAAATAGGAGTGGGCCCCTCCATGGCATCAGGTAACCATACATGAAGGGGAAATTGTGCGGATTTAGCAACTGCACCAAGGAATAATAGGGAGGCACACAGAGTAGCAAATAAAGAATTGACCCCATTATTATGGATCAAGTTATTGAAGATTTCGAACAAATCCCGAAATTCCAAACTACCTGTTATCCAATAAAAACCTAAGATTCCTAATAATAAACCAAAATCCCCTACACGATTAGTTACAAACGCTTTTTGACAAGCATTGGCTGCAATTGGTCGTGTGAACCAAAAACCTATTAATAGATACGAACACATTCCCACCAGTTCCCAAAAAATATGAATTTGTATCAAATTGGAACTAGTAACTAATCCCAACATAGAAGTATTGGAAAAACTCATATAAGCAAAAAATCTCAAATATCCTTGATCATGAGACATATAATTGTCACTATAAATAAGAACCATGATTCCAACAGTAGTGATTAGTATTGACATAATAGAAGTAAGTGGGTCGATCAAGTGGCCGAACTCTAAAGAAAAATCATTATTGATGGTCCAAGAACATAGAAATTGATAGATAGAACTGCCATTGATTTGCTGAATAGACAGATCGGCCGAAAAAACCATAACTATACTTAGCAATGAAACACTAGGAAAAGCCCACATACGACGAAGATTTTTTGTTGCAGTCGGAACAAGCAGAAGTCCCCATCCTATTGACATAGTAACTGGAAGTGGAACGAAAGGTATGATCCATGCATATTGATATGTATGTTCCATAAGAAAATAAAACTTTTTTGATTCTTATTAATTGTTTCCGATTCACCAGCTCTTCTCTCTTTCGAAAGTCAAATAAATAAATAAAAATCAAGATAGAAAAGAACTCAAATAGGATTTTTAATTCTTAATTATTCCGATTCTTTCCCAAATATCGTATTGAATAAAAAGAAATTTAAATCAAGAAGTTACAATTGTTCAAATGACCAAGTCACTGGTTAAAACTGACCATTTAGTTATTAACTAAGATATTTATTAAGATAAAGAAAGAATATGAGATTTTCAATCATTCCACTATTACGGCGATTGATATCCATATAGTAAATAGTAAGGAAAAGGAATGACACCAAAAAAAGTAAAAGTACTCTATTGGGATATGGATCATAGAATCCGCCAATAACTCGACCCAATAAAATACTAGTTATTTTAGTTAGTTTATTCGGAGTCATTAATTAATTCATTGTAGAACTGATTGATTGGCTTCTATTCCAATAAAACAAACTTATGTTTATAGGAAATCCTATGATACTCGTCACTTCGCATAGAACTGAAATAAGAGATTACTAAAATTACCTTTATCAAGTAATGTATCGTTTAACATATTAACTACCAATCTCATTTTCATTTAAATTATGAGTACTCTATCCTCGAGCTTGATCAATTAATAGAAAAATTTTACATTATTATTTTCTTAAATTAGGTAAGGATTCTTAAGCTTTTCGATTTATTCAATGTAAGACGACGAGATATAAATAGACTGAGATTGAGATATGAATTGGAACCCTTTTTGATTCTTATCAACAACAACCGGTTCGATTTCTATGGTAGCGGACCTCATAGACATAGATCGGAATGAAGATATGAAGGTACAAATTAGTACGAATTCTTCTTTCTTCGGGCATTGTATGTAATAGAGATGTGGAACAAAAAAAAATTCCTTTGAAAATCACATCGTTTTTCTTTTTTCTATTTCTTTTTTTATCCCTAGTGTACTCTATGTGATGCGCACGTATCTATATTTTTGTATGTTATGAAGGAAGTATCCGCTATGGAATAAATATAGATAATGAATAGCAAGAACGATCCATTTTGAACAATACATGTCTTTCACATCCAACTATAAAAGTAACTTCTTTATTTTAAAATGGCGGTTCCAAAGAAACGTACTTCTATCTCAAAAAAGCGTATTCGTAGAAATATTTGGAAGAAAAAGGGATATTGGGCGGCGGTAAAAGCTTTATCTTTAGCTAAATCTATTTCTACCGGGCATTCAAAAAGTTTTTTTGTGCGACAAACAAGTAATAAAGCCTTGGAATAATCTGAATCGACATGACTCGATGAATTGGATGATTTATAAGATGAATAATTCACATTAACTAATGTTTTGAACTCATCTATATGAGATAGAACTGAACCGGCTGTTGTGGTATGTAGAATAAGAATTATTCTGTATATTGGGTTCTAAGAACGATACTATTTCTTTTTTGTTGTTTGAAAAACAACAACAAAAAAGAAATAGTTAAACACAAAATACAAGGTTTCACTTTTCATTATAGTAGATTTTGATAATTCGCGAGATGGGGGTTGTTATTTCCCCCCCCCCCCCCCAAAAAAAAAGATTTTTTTTAGGAAGAAGTTTATTCGATTATGTATCTCCAATAGTTATATATCATTAAGATTTTTGGAAGATCTGAAACAAGTATGAACGACAGTAGTAAAAATGAATGGATCTTTGAAACTAATTGATTGAAATATATATTTTAAGACTTTGCTTTGTAACTCTCCGAATCACTACATAGATTCCCTCTTGTTTCGACCCAATCAATAAAAACTCCCCGGATCCCCTTTAGGTCGATATTTATGTACGAAGAATAAGTCAATCTTCCTTAATCCAAAATAGATCCTATGTTTGGACCGTAGGATCGATCAATCTATTTTATATAGAATATACTTTATTTATAAGTAAAGTACATAGCGTAGAATTCCAATAGAGATTGAAACTCTTTTGTTTTATGTGCAGCCCAATACCTAATTGGTTCGGTAAATCCTCACACGAATTATGTATACAATGAGGATCCCAACCATTAATACAGTTTTGATACCAAACTATCTAAATATTTATAGAAATCCCTTGGATGTAGTTATCCAATTGTGATACATAAAAAATCCTATTTATTTTCTTTTGTTCAGTGAAAAATGAATCTTTTTTCATTTCCGATCCATGAAATCAGATAAATGAGAAATGAATCATCAAAAAATGATATAAAAAAAGGGACAATTCTTAGTTCTAGACCTCAACTGAGGACATAACCATCTAGTTCCAACTGTTCCAGAAGAACTTATACTACGTGAAAGCCTGTTGTTAAAAATGACACCATACCGGGATACTAAGGATTATTGAAGTTCAAATATTCATTTGAACGAGTCTTTATTCATCGATTCTAACGTTTCCTAAAATATATTGCATTGAATCTTTCAATCTCGACGATTGAACATCATATGGGCTATTATTATTTCGATCAAGCCGCCATGGTGAAATCGGTAGACACGCTGCTCTTAGGAAGCAGTGCTAGAGCATCTCGGTTCGAGTCCGAGTGGCGGCATCCTCTAAAAAGGACACATTAGATCCTATAATGAATTTCATTCGGAATTTACATTCCGTAATTGAGGGACCCCTCTTTTTTTTAATGATTTTTTTTTTATGATATTTGCGACTTTAGAACATATATTCACTCACATCTCTTTTTCGATCATTTCAATTGTCATTACGATTTATTTGGTGACTTTATTAGTCGATGAAATCGTAGGACTATGTGATCCGTCAGAAAAAGGCATGATAGCCACTTTTTTCTGTATAACAGGATTATTAGTTACTCGTTGGATTTATTCGAGACATTTCCCGTTAAGTGATTTATATGAATCATTAATGTTCCTTTCATGGAGTTTCTCCATTATTCATATGGT